CTTGGCCTTTAGCAGCTCCTAACGACCGTGTGTGTTCTATTAGTTAATGGCTTAGCCCCTTTAGCGGCAGAACAGGCGAGGTAAACGACAACAACTGAAGGAACGTATGACACTGATGACTTGAAAGACCCTACTTTTAGATGCTCGGAAACCAGGAATTCTAAAGCATATAGGGAAGGAAGACTCGGACAGGAGATTAAACAAACAGACGACGGAAAGAGATCAGTGACAACCAGATCAGGAATCATTTTTCATTCGCAGCAACAGTCTCAACCAGTTGGGACTCAGCCTGCTTTGTCGAAGCCATCCTTCTATATCTCCTACAGACCCAACCAGTTGAATAAAATCTTCCTGCCCAGATCTCGATTATGGAACTTCTGTCCACTTCACAAGTCTATCGGGCTGGCAAAGGCTAGCACAAGCAAGCGTCCCTAATTCCATTCCACCTGAGGCAAGCTATGGTGGGAAGTCTATTTTCTCCCCAACCAATTACCTTCACTCAGAATGATTTTGACTTTAATTCGCTATCGCCATACTCGACCCCTGTATGTAGAGGCCTTTGTAGACCACTACCAAATCAAGAGGGTCTTGATAGAAACTTATGCAAAATTTAATAAAAGCACATTGAGTACAACAGCCTCAATGCGAAACGAGTGCCCGAAAAATACTGGGAGCAAGTGGATGTTTGCGCCACCAACGTCGACGGTTCTGCAATCTCCTCCAAGTGGGTAGAAAGAAGCGCAAGCCTTGCACTCGGAGCTAGAAAATCCCCTCGGACTTCAAAGTGTTACTTGGGCTCGAGTACAAAATTTTCTTAGGGACTCCTTTCCTCGAGACAATGGATGAAATGACTATTACACCCACGGAACCCTAGACGGAAAGTCTTCTTTCTTCGGCTTCGTCCCAGGTGCCGCCTCATCTGCCGTCCGAGAAAGAAGGACAACACGACGAAGGTAGCCTACCCCGCTTTTGCTTTTGACCGACCAGCCCTCCTTGCCAAAACCCAAAGAATCGAGGTCCTCAGTCGAGTTAGCATCAACTACGAGAGTTTCCATTTCCTAGTTGAAGAAGACCAAGGCCAGTGCCATAAAATCCCTACAGAGGTTTTGACATCTCTCGGCAACTTTGCAGCCGGCTAGCCGTCCTCTTCAGCCGCTCGCTAGAAGAATACATTGTGCATCTTAAGCAGTTCCGAAGGGCGCTTGTTCAATACCGAGAAGGACATGGCCTCCCCCTTCTTATGGCTAGACTCTAAGCCCGATGCAGGATGAGATAGACTTGTCTCTCTATCTTCTTCCGCCAAGAAGGGCCTGAGCGAACCGTACCGAGCAGCCTACCGATCCTGTTTTCTTTCTAGGCTTTGTCCTATTCTTTTATCGTAAAATCTGGCTATTGCCATATACCTCCTCCTTCGCTTCGGGTAGTAGAATATGAAGTTCTATTAATTCCTCTGACTACAAAAATTCCATAAACCCCATGTTTTTTGATGCTGTGTCAAGAGAGTCGTTTCCGCAAGATATTCCATAGGTGGATTTAAGCGGAAGATCCGCAATATGGCTTTAGCCGAAAGACGAAGGGAGTTGAGCCACGGGCACTGCAGCAGCTCTCTCTCCTAACAGCTAGTAGGCCAAGACGGAACGGGGAAAGTGGGGTATAGGCTGTTGACTTAGCTCCCCTTGATAGAAGTAGGGGACCTCAAGTCAAGCAAGCCCTAGTTTGGCTAGTAGAAGCAGTAAACGTCAAGTCAAGCCGTAGTGCGACACTAGCTAACCACAAAAAAAGAAGAGAAGGGCTCCACGCAGTGGAATTAATGGAAGAATCCGATGACTCCTCCTTCTATCTACGTATGAGTCCCTCCCGATATCGAGTCAACCCCGTTCACTCCGACAATCAAGGTGTCAAGTCTGAAAGCGGCAAGAAGAGGGAAAGGATTGAAAACCTCGCTCTATCTATATGAGAGATTTAACAGAGGTTTCTTAATACACCTGGCGGGACCTTTCGCCTTGACCGGATCACATAGCGTTAGTGGAGTGGTAAACTCTAACGGCGTACCTTCCTTTCCACAACCTATCTTAGCAACTTCTTTCCACTTCCGCGGAGTCTAAAGCGAACTGAAACATCTGAGTAATGTAATAGAACTACTACCATATTTCTTAAGTCTCCTTAGCGAACTGCCGAACAATCTCAGTCATATATATATATAAAGGGATAACCACTACTAGATCTCTCATTAAAGTAAGTAGTAAGAGAGTGGAGCCTGTCCCGCGGTTTCGGTAACGAAAACTATAGGAGGCTGTATTGAACAAACATATTTTGTGGACGAAAGAAGCACCGGAGTCTCGATTTTCTAGCCCCGGTTGGGCGAACAAATCCTGAAAGTGGAGATCTTGATTCAAGTCTCGGAGGATTGGAACTAGAAATGAAAACGGATCTATTATTTAAATAGTTTATCTCCGGTTGGATGAATCCTCTAAGGAAGTCAAAAAAGAAACCACATGAG